ATAAAATTTTTTATAAAATAATAAAAATCTCAAAATATTTAATTCTATTTTTTTCTTATTTCTTATTAATTTAATAAAAAAATAAAGTAAAAGCGGGTAGCGGGAATCGAACCCGCATCGTTAGCTTGGAAGGCTAGGGGTTATAGTCGACGTTGATTCATCATTTTTAACGTCTCTAATTCAAAACTGAACGTGAAACTTTGGTTTCATTCGGCTCCTTTATGGAAGATGTATAAATTCCTATATTAAGACATGAACGAAAAAAAAAATTCCACCCATAACATCTATGTCAGCTTTTCTGTCTGAATGTATTCAGAACAACCCGCTTTCTAGACGATCCCTATAGAAAAGAGGGGGATTATATTATAACAACCTTTCTAGTTACTTCGTTCTCTATTTCTATGTGAGAGAATCCTTAGGAAAAGCATTTTGTTTCTACCGAGCTAAAAAAATTTGTCGATGTCTCTAGTAAACCAAAGTCATTGTTTAATAGCCATTTTGCTTCAATTTCCGTAATACAAATTCCAAATTAAAGATTTAGTTACGATTAGAAAGCCACTTTCTATCTTTATCCATGGATCCTTTACTCATACTTATTCAATTAGAAGTATTGATCTAATAAAAAAAAAAAAAATTATGTTTCGTAATCTCATAATCCAATTTTTCAATTTTGAATTGATTCTTGGATACAAATCACGAGAATGTATATTCTTCCTCGAATTTTTCATTGAGAGGTAAAGGATTAAATCCTTTTAAGAAATAAAGTTTTTGTTCGGAATGAAATATTAATCAAACCGAAAGACCCCTTAACTATATAAAGGATTATAGAACGAATCACACTTTTACCACTAAACTATACCCGCTACAATCCGATTATTGTATATAAATGAACCTTTTGTCGAACAAGAAAATGGGTCGTAATAAAAAGTTAAAAGAGTAAAAAGAAAGGATAGGATCATAAAATAATCATGAAAATTAGAGCGTTTACGTGTTGTATCAGAGAACCCAATGAGATTCGGAAAAGAGAATTCATTAAATTTCAATAACTAAAACTAAATAACAAGTGTTTTTTTGCCGGAGGTTTTTGACCTAGACGTCTCGACAAAACTACTTAAGCCATAACATACATGAAAATGTATTGTGCAAGAATCCACAGCTCCCTTTTTGTTATTTATTTACTTTACTAAAATAAAGAAAATAAAGAATAAATATAAAAAATTAAGATAAGAAACGACACTTTGATTCGATATCATTTGATTCTATATCATAGAAATCAAAAGAGTTTTTATTTTTCCAATCGTAATAACAAGCAAGTATTTTAGTTTTCAAATAAAAAAAAATTATTTATGATTCGTTGGAACAATAAATGGCGGGCCCGGCCTGGTCAGTACTTAGCCGGGCCGTGGAACTAAAAAGTACTCTCGGATGAAAAAAAATATTATGAAGGGCTCTTTCAATCCTTATTTTTTATAATGTAACATAGTATTATCCTTTTTCAATTGGGAGGAGAGATGGCTGAGTGGACTAAAGCGTCGGATTGCTAATCCGTTGTACGAGTTTTTCGTACCGAGGGTTCGAATCCCTCTCTTTCCGTTTTTGTTGATGACTTGGTATTTTCTTTCGAATTTTTCGCGAGCTCTTTTTATTTTTAATAGTTAAAAATTTTAATAGTTAAAAATGTGTAATAAATAATACTAAGAACATTTAAAAATCAAGCAAGGAAAACAAAAACCTTATCTTTTATTCTTCACGTCCAGGATTACGTCCTGGATCATTAGACAGGAATCCGAAAATAAAGAGAGAAACAAAGAATATCACTACCGTGTAAACAAATAGTTTGAGAGTAAGCATTACATAATCTCCAAGATTTTTTTAGTAAAAAAGAGAATAGATTCTCCGTTTTTATACCGCATACCCTACTATTTTTATTTTTTATTTTGACACCAAGAAATAAAGTGGGGTGATCCAGATTTTTCGCGGTTGTACAAGAATTTCAATATTTGAATTGAGGGTGTAAGACTTATCTGATCTTATCAATTCTTTTCTTTGAATTTTTTTTTTTTCAATAAATCATGAATTTGTCTAGACATTATTAAATTAAAGATATCATCGAAAACTTACAGCAGCTTGCCAAACAAAGGCTAAGAGAAAAAAAAACAGAGGTATTACTGGCATAACATCTACGATTGGATTTAAAAAAGCGTAGGCCTCGGGCAATTTGGCGACGAAAAAACTACTTGAATAAAGAGCAGAATTAAGACAGATACAGATCAAACTAAATATATTAAGCATAACAAACATTTTGTTCTTGAGGATAATTGTATTTTATTTATTTTGATTGAGTTATTAATAAATTGAGTTTTTTATTATTTTATTATTATAAATATGTTATTATTCATAGAAAAGAAAAATGAATAAAAAGAAAATAAGATAGACCAAAAAACTTTCTTTGATTTGAACTCACCCAATCAAAAATCCTTCAATTCTCAAATCAAAAGAGAATAGAATAAACCATACTTTCATACAATATCTTAATTGAATTATATGTAATGATCAATAAATTCTGTTTAATTCTACGTCTACATGTATAAAAATTCTAGTAATCTATTTTAATTCTAGTAATCTATTTTATAGATAATAGATATTTAGACTTGAGTTGACGAACAACCAGTACCAATATTAGTGTTTATTAGTGTCGACTAGAAATGGGGCGTGGCCAAGTGGTAAGGCAACGGGTTTTGGTCCCGCTATTCGGAGGTTCGAATCCTTCCGTCCCAGAACATACCTGACCCACGATCATTTTATTAATCTATAATTTTATTAATCTATAATAAAAAATAAAATATATATCTATATCATAATCTATATCATAATAAAATATATCAAAATAAAGATTGTCTTTTCGACCAGTCTTCCGTTTAAGAGTATAATATTGTTATAGAATGTGATTCTTATTTCTTTTTTTTTTTTTTTTATTATTAATCATAGCTTTTTCACAAATTTAATCGAGTTCAAATAACACGCATATGAAACGAAATTTTTATTTGTTAAATATTACTGATTTTACAATATGAAATACGAAAAAATAACAACCTAAATCTTCAAAATAACAACCTAAATCTTCAATCTTTCCTTACATCAGTCTTTTTTTTTATTAATCATTGATGGTTTAATCCAATATGGATTTATCTTTCTCTTAATGATGATAAAAAGCGAATGGTACTTACTGTAAAACCTTATGCAAATAATGATATAGGGTAGGAAACTATTCAATCAATTAAATCTTTTTAATGATTTCTTATGAGTTCTTAGTACTCTAAGAAGTGTGAAATTGTTGAATTTATCCTATCACGTTACTTGAAGATAGAGATTCAAAATAACTTGTTTATTCGTGTTTATTTATTCATGTTATGTTAGTTATAATAAAAAAAAAAAAATTATAAACAATGGGGTTAAATTGATTGAATTCTTGTTGAGACTTCGTCATACATTATCCATTCTTCATATAGAAGAAAAAAGTATAGATTATTATGTACCGACCGAACCGATGATTATTCACGATTCCATAATTGAATCAATTACATACTGGTTCCAAACTGAAGGAATGTTATGGTAAAACTTCGTTTAAAACGATGTGGCAGAAAGCAACGTGCGACTTGAAGGACATGATCAGCTGTGGATTCTTACATCCACCACTTTTTTATATTATATAGGAACGAAAGTGCTCTTGGCTCGACATCATTTGTTCTGTTCCACTGGAACCCTCATTTTTGAGAGTGTTGCCATGTAAATAGTACACGATGGAGCTCGAGTAGAACGTATTGATTAATTTCTCAAGGGCAAGAATCTAAGGTTAGTATCGATCAATAAATTGGAACAACTTCGTAAGTATATTTTAGATATATAAATCTAAAGGATCCAATTCGATAAAATTTAAAAGTTAATTTTGTTTGGAATTGGTAAAACTCTTTTGATCAAATCAAAAGTAAAGTGTATTACGTAGGAATCAACCATTCATATGATTCTTTGATAGAAAGAAATCACAAAAAATGGTATGTTGCTGCCGTTTTGAAACGATTTAAAGATCACCGAAGTAATGTCTAAACCCAATGATTCAAGGCAAAGATAAAGATCCTGGAACAAGGAAATACCGTTTTCAATTGTCTCAACAACCAGATCATATTTAAGAATCAAAATAGATTCTAAAGGAGACAGACAAAAAGGGTTAGAGACCACTCAATAAATTTAATACCTAAAAGGTTTCTTTTGAGTTATTTGAGAGTTATTCAACTTGAGTTATGAGGATACAAATAATTTTTTTTTTTGGGGGGGGGGAGACTAAGAAAAAGTATTTAAACTAAAATCAATAATATAATGAATTTGATGATTTTATGGATCTATTTGATATTATGATTCTATACATAGACATAATTTAGAATTTTCTCGAGCCGTACGAGGAGAAAACTTCTTATACGTTTCTAGGGGGGGGGGAGTATTGTTCATCTATCCCAATGAGCCATTTATCGAATCGTTGCAATTGATGTTCGATCCCGACGAGAGGGAAGAGATCTTCGTAAAGTGGGTTTTTATGACCCGATAAAGAATCAAATCTATTTAAATGTTCCTGCTATTCTATATTTCCTTGAAAAAGGTGCTCAACCTACAGGAACTGTTCATGATATTTCAAAAAGGGCGGGGGTTTTTACGGAACTTCGCCCTAATCAACAAATAAAATTCAATTAATGAAATAAAAAAAATGTGGATGATTTGTATATAGCCTTGTATAACCTTTTTGTTTCTTTGCTATTTCCTCTTTTGTTCTATTTATATCATACTAAATTTATTATTGTTACTATAAATACTAAATTTATTATTGTTACTATAAAAGAGTGTCTTTTATAACGACAAAAATCTATTTATATTTTATAACGACAAAAATCTATTTATATTTTATTGATATAAATTTTATTGATATATATAAAATAGATAGAAAAAGATTAAGTGAATAAATAAATGAAGTAATCGGGTCTATAAATATAAAATTTTGAGATTACTGTCAATGAGTTAAGGAACAAATAAAAAAACACAAAGGATTTCACTTGCTTATTTTAGTGAATAAACCTCATTTTTTTACTTAATTTTTTTTTCCACCAATATTGTATCAATGTTGTGTTGTATAGAAATATTATATATAGTGCCAATCCAACACAAGTCCTTAGTTTTTTTTTTTTTTTTTTTCTTATAATTCTAATTGTCTAATTGATTGAAATTGGAATTGTTAGTTAGATTTATAAATTGTTTTTTCTTTTGTATTCTTTTCTCAACATTCATATTGACAACAGTGTATCAAATAAATATAATCCGATCGTGGATAAAAGGATCCATTTATATCTCCGTCCCATAGCTTTTATTTCATTCAAATAATGGGTTCTTGTATTTTCTGTGATACAAGAAGTCTTTTTTTGATTAAGATTAAACTCAATAAAATCTATATATACTATAGAATTAATGGATGTATTTTTAAATATTTTACTTTAATCCCTATTTTTATCTGAGAATTTTTTCATCGGATCTGCTCATTTTTATTATGTTCAGAATCTAATCAATTAGAATTTAAAAAATTTGTGCTATTTTAATGTTTTGATTGGTTTGGATTGCGTTGTGCAATTCAATCTTTTTTTATTGAGATTCCGATTGTATCTACACATTCTAATTATTTTATTTGGGTTGCTAACTCAACGGTAGAGTACTCGGCTTTTAAGTGCGGCTAGCATCTTTTACACATTTGTATGAAGCAAAAGATTCGTCCATACCATCGGTAGAGTTTGTAAGACCACGACTGATCCTGAAAGGAATGAATGGAAAAAGCAGCATGTCGTATCAATGGATAATTCTAAGAATATTTCATTCTTACCGAATAGGTCCAAAACCTTATTCAAATTGTTTGAATTCTTGTCGTGTAATAAAAAAAATGAATTTGGTCGAGTGAATAAATGGGTAGAGCCCTACTACGGTTCCAATTATAGGGAAACAAAAAGTAATGAGCTTCTGTTCTTAATTTTTGAATGATTACCCGATCTAATTAGACGTTAAAAATATATTAGTGCTTAATACGGGAAAAACTTTTCCCATGAGTGGATTATAAATTTCTTATGAGTCCTAATTATTAGCTATTACCCATTATGGGGTAGAGATAAATGTGTAGAAGAAGGCAGTATATTGATAAAGATTTTTCAAAATCAAAAGAGCGATTGGATTGAAAAAATAAAGGACTTCTAACCATCTTGTTACCCTAGAATGAACATAAATCAATTAGATGGAAAAAGAGAGGCTAGAGAGTCTGTTGATGAGTCTTACTTGTTCCGAGGTATTTTCTTACTATAATACCTTGTTTTGACTGTATCGTACTATGTATCATTTGATAACCCAATAAATCACCTATTTCTTTTCTTGTTCACATTAAAAATGGAAGAATTTCAAGGATATTTAGAACTAGATAGATATCAGCAACATGACTTCCTATACCCACTTATCTTTCGGGAGTATATTTATGCACTTGCTCATGATCATGGTTTAAATAGATCGATTTTGTTGGATAATGTAGGTTATGACACTAAATATAGTTTACTAATTATAAAACGTTTAATTAGTCGAATGTATCAACAGAATCATTTGATAATTTCCGCTAATGATTCTAACCAAAAAAAAATTTTTGGGTACAACAAAAATTTGTATTCTCAAATGATGTCGGAGGGATTTGCAGTCATTGTGGAAATTCCGTTTTCCCTACGATTAGTATCTTCCTTAGAGGCGACAGAAATCGTAAAATCTTATAATTTACGATCAATTCATTCAATATTTCCTTTTTTAGAGGACAAATTCCCACATTTAAATTATGTATCAGATGTACTAATACCCTACCCCATTCATCTGGAAATCTTGGTCCAAACCCTTCGCTATTGGGTGAAAGATCCCTCTTCTTTACATTTATTACGACTCTTTCTTCACGAGTATTATAATTGGAATAGTCTTATTACTCCAAAAAAAATTATTTTTTCAAAAAGTAATCCACGATTATTCTTGTTCCTATATAATTCTCATGTATGTGAATACGAATCCATTTTACTTTTTCTTCGTAATCAATCTTCTCATTTACGATTAACCTCTTCTGGTATCTTTTTTGAGCGAATCCATTTCTATGAAAAAAAAAAATATCCTGTAGAAGAAGTCTTTGTTAATGATTTTCCGGCCGCCATCTTATGGTTCTTCAAGGATCCTTTTATGCATTATGTTAGATATCAAGGAAAATCTATTCTGTCTTCGAAGGATACCCCTCTTCTGATGAATAAGTGGAAATATTATCTTGTCAATTTATGGCAATGTCATTCTTATGTGTGGTCTCAACCAGGAAGGATTTATATAAACCAATTATCCAAGCATTCCCTTGATTTTTTGGGTTATTTTTCAAGTATGCGACCAAACCTTTCGGTGGTACGGGGT